TCCTTACCTGTGTCTACTATTTAGGCAGAATACCATCACCTATTTTTAGTAAGAAACTGAACAAACTCGACAAAATGGAAGAAGAAGAAGAATTTGATATGGAAGAGGAAGAAGAAGAAGATAACAATAGACGGGTTGATTATATGTATGGGAATCAAGAAAATTTGAAGTTCAAAATACTTGAAAAAAATAAAAAAGATGAAGAAAAATCCTTTTTTTTGTTTGAAAAACCTCTTTTGACCTTTTTTTTCGATTATAACCGATGGAATCGTCCATTACGATACATAAGAAAGAGAAATAAAAATTTTAAAGGCTCCGTAAGAAGCGAAGCTTCACAATATTTTTTTTATACATGCCAAAGTGATGGAAAACAAAGAATATCTTTTACATATCCCCCCAGTTTGTCAACTTTTGGGGAAATGATAGCAAGAAGGATATCGTTGCCTACATTAGAAAAACTCTCCGCTGATGAACTATATAACGAGTGGCTTTATACTAATAAAGAGAAAAATAACAACTTAAATAATGAATTTATAAATAGAATTGAGACTTTAGAGACAGTATTTCTTTCTCTAAATATACTTGAAACAAAAACTAGATTGTATAATGCTGAGACTAAAAACAAAAAAAATTTCCTAGTTAAATTATGTAATACTGAGCCTCAAAACAAAAATTGCCTAGTTAAAATGTATGATCCCTTTTTAAATGGGATGTATCGTGGAAGAACGAAGAAATTATTTTCTTCTTCAATCATAAACGAAACTTCGATAGAAAATTGCACAGAAACATCTGAACTAAATCAAATTCATGATATCCTTCTTCCCTATCCTAATTCTCCAGAATATCAACAGAAAATCGAAAGATCAGAAAAAAAACAATTAAAAATAGATTCAAAAAATAGGTTAAAGTTTTCATTGAACGCAATTCTAACTAACCCTAAGCGTGAAAAAAAATCTATTGGAATAAACAAAATAGGTAAAAAACCCCCCCGATGGTCATACAAATTAATCAATGAGTTGGAACAACATTTTAAAAAACGACGAAAAGAACAAGGCATAATGCAAGGGCTGGATCACCAGCTTCGAACAAGAAGATTTAAACGTATAGCTTTTTTAACCCGTTCCAGACGAAGTTTTAAGAAGTCTCATTTCAAGAATTATAATCTTTATAGCAAATTTAATAGAGATTCGGGTTTTATAAGTTATTTAGAAGAACCGGATTTTCGTCGAGCCGTAATAAAAGGATCTATGCGCGTTCAAAGGCGTAAAATGGTTATTTGGGGACCCTCTCAAGGAAATCCCCATTCCCCCCTTTTTTTGGAAAAATTGGAGGATTTTCCTTTTCCTATATCCAACCTAATAAAACTTTTTTTTAATATTAGAGACTGGTTGGGTAAAAAGTCAGAATTCGAAATTTTAGATCAACAATTCCAAAAAAAAAAAAATAACCAGGAAGACGCAATGGAATTCTGGGATAACATTCCATATGCACAAAAAACAAGAAGTGTTCTGTTACTAGCTCAATCAATTTTTAGAAGATATATTAAATTACCCTTATTCATAATAGTTAAGAATATTGGCCGTATTTTATTACGTCAATCCCCGGAATGGTATGAGGATTTCCAAGATTGGAATAGAGAAATTTATCTAAAGTGCAGCTATAATGGTCTTCAATTCTCCAAAACGGAATTTCCTAAAAATTGGTTAAGAGAAGGTTTTCAGATCAAAATCCTATATCCTTTTCATTTGAAACCTTGGCACAGATCTAAACTACGACTCTCTGATAGCGATCGAAAGCAACAGGATGATTTTGATTCTTGTTTTTTAACAGTTTTGGGAATGGAAACAGAATATCCTTTTGGGCCTCCTCGAAAAACACCTTCCTTTTTTGAACCTATTTTTAAAGATATAGACTATAAAGTCGAAATCAGAAAATTCAATTTTAGAGTTCGAAGAGTTTTTAAAAAAATAACAAAGAAACAAACAAAAGCTGTTTTATTTGTAAAACAAATAAAAAAAGAACTTTTAAAAGGAACAAAAATTCCATTATTTATACCGAGAGAAATATATGAATCAAGTCAAACTCAAACAGAAAATGATTCTATAATCAGTAATAAGATAATTCATGAATCACTTAGTCAAAATCGAGCTACAGGTTGGACAAATTATTTACAGGCAAAAGAAGAAATGAAACATAGAATTGATAGAAGAAACACAATCAGAAATCAAATAGAAATAATGAAAAAAAATAAAAAGAATAATGGAGAATCACCTCCAAAAATTTGGAAACTATTTAAAAGAAAAAATATTGAATTATTAATTCAATTTTGCATTGAAAAAATATACATTGATATCTTTCTATGTATCATTAATATGCGCAGAATCACTCTATACCTTTTTATGGAATCAACAAAAAAAATTGTTGAGAAATACATTGACAATAATAAAAGAAATCAAGATCAAGAAAGGATTAATAAAACAAAACAAAATAAAATTGACTTTATTTCGCCTATGACTATAAAAAAGATATTTGATAATCTTAGAAATAGTAAGCGAAAGTCACATATTTTTTTTGATTTATCTTACTTGTCACAAAAATATGTATTTTTTAAATTATCACAAGCCCAAGCAATTAACTTCAATAAGGTAAGATCTATTCTTCAATATAATGGACCATCTTTTTTTCTTAAGAATGAAATAAAGGATTTTTTTGAAAGACAAGGAATATTTGATTCCGAAAAAAGACATAAGAAACTTCCAAATTATGGAATGAATCCATGGAAAAACTGGTTAAGAGGTCATTATCAATACGATTTATCTCAGATTACATGGTCTAGATTAGTCCCCCAAAAATGGGGAAATGGGATAAATACCTCTCAAAAAAATGATTTAAAGAAATGGTATTCCTATGAAAAAGACCCTTTTTTTGATTACAAAAAAAAACAAAATTTGAAAGTCTATTTATTATCAAATAAAGAGGATAATTTTGAAAAAAACTATAGATATGATCTTTTATCATATAAATATATTCATTCTGAAACTAAGAAGAAATCCTGTCTTTATAGAACATCATTAGAAAGAAATAAGAAGCAGGAAAATTCCACCAGAAATAAAGAAAACTTTTTTAACATACTCAAGAATATTCCTATGAAGAATTATCTAGGAAAAAGTGATATTATATATATGGAAAAAAATACGGATAGAAAATATTTGGGGTGGAAATTTAATACAAAAATTCAGGTTGAACCTAATAAGGACCAAATAAAGGATCAATTTCATATTTTTTATCTTCCAATTGATTCAAATTGCGAAATGAATTACAAAAGGGTCTTTTTTGATTGGATGGAAATGTCTTTTGATTGGATGGGAATGAATGAAAAATTCTTAATTTTAAATCACCTCATATCAAATCCGAAAGTTTTTTTCTTTCCAGAGTTTGTGATACTATATCATAAATATAAAGAGAAACCTTGGTTTATCCCAAGCAACTTACTTTTTTTTAATTTGAATATAAAACCAAATTTTAGTGAAAATCAAAATAGCAAGGCAAAGCAAGAGCAGGATTATAATTTTTTAAATTTTAGCCCAGCAAATTCAAAACAATATTTTGAATTAAAGAAGCAAAACAATATTGAAGAATATTTTTTAGAATCGATTGAAAAACTAAAAATATTCCTTAAAGGAGATTTTCCTTTGCAGTTAAGATGGACTGGACGTTTGAATCAATTGAATCAAAAAATGATGAATAATATCCAGATATACGGTCTCCTGGTTAGCCTCATAAATGTAAGAAAAATTACTATATCCTATATTCAAAGAAAAGAAATTAATCTGGATATAATGAGGAGGCGTTTAAATCTTACACAATTAACGAAAAGGGGAATATTAATTATGGAACCTGCCCGTCTATCTGTAAAAAATGACGGACAGTTTTTTATGTATCAAATAATAGGTATTTCATTGGTTCATAAAAGTAAGCACCAAAGTAACCGAAACCCAAAAAATGTTGCTAAGAAAAATTTTGATGAATCCATTCCAAGACATAAAATAAAAACTCTAAATAGAGACAAAAAGACTTCTGATTTGCTTGTTCCTGAAAAGATTTTATCGTCTAGACGTCGTAGAGAATTGAGAATTCTAATTTCTTTCAATTTGAATTTAAAGAATAAAAATGGTGTGCATAAAAATAAATTATTTTGCAAGGAGAACAGGCTACAAAACTGGAGTCAATTTTTGGCTGAAAGTAAAAATATCGACAGAAAAAAAAATGAATTAATTAAATTAAAGTTCTTTTTTTGGCCTAATTACCGATTAGAAGATTTAGCTTGTATGAATCGCTATTGGTTTGATACCAATAATGGGAGCCGTTTGAGTATGTTAAGGATATCTATGTATCCCTGATTTAAATTTTGAGTTTCCTATATATTCTGGTGTTCTATTCTATCAATCATCTTTTTCTTTTTTCTTCTGTCGATGATTTGTAAATATCCATGTTATATGCAAGCAACCCGATACACATATTCGCTGTCTTACATCCCAGTCTAGGATACTGCAATAATAAGGAAATGGCGTATCAATCAATTAAAGCTATAAATTAATCTTTGTAATAAACTATTTGATATCGTCTTTTTGTATCACTATCCAAATGAACTCCAAAATCAGATTTAGTAGATAAAAACAGGAATCTATAATAAATAAATTATGATTATTGTGTATACTACATTAAAATTTCTGACATTATTATTACTGATCAATAAAATAAATATCTGTAAAAAGGGGAGTGTGAAATTCTTTTATGGTAAAAAATTCATTTATTTCAATTATTTTGCAAGAACAAGAAGAAAACAAAGAAAACAGTGGATCTGTTGAATTTCAAGTAGTAAGTTTCACCAACAAGATACGAAGACTTACTTCACATTTGGAATTGCACAAAAAAGATTATTTATCTCAGAGAGGTCTGCGGAAAATTCTGGGAAAACGTCAACGGCTACTGGCTTATTTGTCAAAAAAAAATAGAGCACGTTATAAAGAATTAATAGGGCAGTTGAATATTCGAGAGAGAAAAACTCGTTAATTTAAAGAGTTAGTTTGATTAAAAGTTTGATGAACTTCTTTTCACTTTCAGCAATTCATGGAAGAATGAATCAGGAAAAACCTATGACTGTACCAGCTACAAGAAAAGACCTCATGATAGTCAATATGGGACCTCACCACCCATCAATGCATGGTGTTCTTCGACTCATTGTTACTCTAGATGGTGAAGATGTTATTGACTGTGAACCCATATTGGGTTATTTACACAGAGGTATGGAAAAAATTGCAGAAAATCGAACAATTATACAATATTTGCCTTATGTAACACGTTGGGATTATTTAGCTACTATGTTCACAGAAGCAATAACTGTAAATGCGCCAGAGCAATTGGGCAATATTCAAGTCCCTAAAAGGGCTAGTTATATCAGAGTCATTATGTTAGAGTTAAGTCGTATAGCTTCGCATTTGTTATGGCTTGGCCCTTTTATGGCAGATATTGGGGCACAGACCCCTTTCTTCTATATTTTTCGAGAAAGAGAATTGATTTATGACCTATTCGAAGCTGCCACCGGTATGCGAATGATGCACAATTATTTTCGTATTGGTGGAGTCGCTGCTGATTTACCCCATGGCTGGATAGAAAAATGTTTGGATTTTTGCGATTATTTTTTAACAGGAATTGCTGAATATCAAAAGCTTATTACACGGAATCCCATTTTTTTAGAACGAGTTGAGGGAGTAGGCATTATTGGCGGAGAGGAAGCAATAAATTGGGGTTTGTCGGGACCAATGCTACGAGCTTCCGGAATACAATGGGATCTTCGTAAAGTTGATCATTACGAGTGTTACGACGAGTTTGATTGGGAAGTCCAATGGCAAAAAGAGGGCGATTCATTAGCTCGTTATTTAGTACGAATTAGTGAAATGACAGAATCCATAAAAATTATTCAACAGGCCCTTGAAGGAATTCCGGGAGGGCCCTATGAAAATTTAGAAATCCGCCGCTTTGATAGAGTAAAAGATACTGTATGGAATGAGTTTGACTATCGATTCATTAGTAAAAAACCCTCTCCGACTTTTGAATTGTCGAAGCAAGAACTTTATGCGAGAGTCGAAGCACCAAAAGGAGAATTGGGAATTTTTCTGATAGGAGATAAGGGTGTTTTCCCTTGGCGATATAAAATTCGCCCGCCGGGGTTTATTAATTTGCAAATTCTTCCTCAGTTAGTTAAAAGAATGAAATTGGCTGATATTATGACGATACTAGGTAGTATAGATATTATTATGGGAGAAGTTGATCGTTAAAATGATAATTAAAACAACAGAATTACAAGCTATCAATTCTTTTTCTAGATTGGAATCCTTAAAAGAAGTCTATGGGATCATATGGATGCTTATCCCTATTTTTACTCCTGTATTAGGAATCACAATAGGTGTACTAGTTATTGTTTGGTTAGAAAGAGAAATATCCGCGGGTATACAACAACGTATTGGTCCTGAATACGCAGGACCTTTAGGAGTTCTTCAAGCTATAGCAGATGGTACAAAATTACTTTTCAAAGAGAATCTTCTTCCATCTAGAGGAGATACTCGTTTATTTAGTATTGGACCATCTATAGCAGTCATAGCAATTTTATTAAGTTATTTAGTAATTCCTTTTGGGTATCGTCTTGTTCTAGCCGATCTCAGTATCGGTGTTTTTTTATGGATTGCTATTTCAAGTATTGCTCCTGTGGGCCTTCTTATGTCAGGATATGGCTCCAATAATAAATATTCTTTTTTAGGTGGTCTACGAGCTGCTGCTCAATCAATTAGTTATGAAATACCATTAACTCTATGTGTGTTATCAATATCTCTACGTGTGATTCGTTAAGAGCCCCCTACTTCTTTTCTTTCTAGGAAGATGATTGATTTAATATATTTTTTTATATTATTCGGGGGTTGATGAAGGAAACCAGATAGTTATATGAGTGAAAGAAACGGCTTATAAATTTGCAGTAAAAGATTGAATCTCATTTCCTATGTACAAGAGTCAAGAAAAGTAAACATAAGTATTAGAGACTATTTACCCCAAGATTGATTCATTAATCATCATGACTTGAAGCGGGTTCAAAAGATCAACTTTATGAGGCTTTTAATATATTTTACTATACTATTACTATATATATATGTATGTATATTACCCGAAAGTAGATTCATAAAAATGAGTGGATAGCTAGGAACACTAAAGTACACAAAGGATTCGTAATAGAGATTTTGTAAGTGTATTTTTTTTTATAAAAAGAATTCTAAGTGGGGCTTTAAATTGGTAGAAATGATTAAGGAGTACTTCCCATGATTCCGATCCAGAGTATACTTCTATTCACCGATTAAGTAAATAACTATCAAGAACGAAGTAATCCTTTAACTTTGTTTAAGGTCCCTTTTTTTGAGAAAGGAGAATAGGAATGAAAAAAAAGAAAGACTG